ATTACCTGGAGTAAGCGCTATAGCTTGTTTCCAATACTCAGCAGCTTGATCGGACCAAGCTTCCGCAATTTCAGAATCACCCTGTAGAATGGCCTGTTCTCCCCGGTCGGAATAGGTGGTTCCTTCCCTTAGAACCGTACTTGAGAGTTTCCTATCTCATACGGCTCAAAAATCGATTCTTTTTGTGTCCTATCTTAATCTACCCTATGCTAACTGAATTAGATTTCTCATAAACCTATCCCATTTTTTCTTGGGTTAACCAGAAGAAGTTAATTACATAAGTTTCAAACCCTAATTTTGATCAATAATCAGAATCAGTTTGATCTTTTCTCCCACCTTCAGAAGAATGAAGCATAGGTATCCCCACAATATCGTTAGAATTTTCTGAAAGGTAACTATCCCGGTTTCATATATGGAATTCATATAGAATCTTTGAAAAAGACTTTTTTCCATAAGAAAAAAGAACTTACTATCTTTGGGATCTGATGCTACACCGCTGCTCAATACCTTAGTGGATCGACTCTATTACATAAGTTGATTCCTAACTTTTGTCCCATATCATGACATAAGTAAGCAGTTCTTAACTGTATCGACTCAATAGCTCGCTAATTGATCTTTACGGTGCTTTCTCTATCAATTTGATCCTTTATCCATAGAATATAGTATATAGGCTGCACTCATTTTTTTTTTTCTTCCTATTTTGGTTCTCGTGAAGTCTCTTTCCTTGCTACAGCTGATAAAAATCGTTGCTTTGGACGATGCATTATGTAGAAAGCCTATTTTTTCTAGTATTTACTAGCCAATTTGATCTTTGCTTTTTTTCCTTATTTCTATAGTGGAGATAGTCGCACGTAATGACAGATCACGGCCATATTATTAAAAGCTTGTGGTAAGAATGGGTTTCGTTCTAGTGCCCGGAAATAATATTCCAAAGCCTTTGTATGCTCTCCATTGCTTGTGTGTATAAGGCCTATGTTATAGAGTATATAACTTCGATCATAGGGATCAATTTCTGGTCGCGTAGCTTCATAATAATTCTGTAAAGCTTCCGCATAATTTCCTTCGGATTGAGCCAACATCCGTTACGGTCGTTCATTCTATTCAAAAATCTCCGTTCCAGAACCGTACATGAGATTTTCATCTCATACGGCTCCTCCCTTCTGCGCATAGTACTAAGGGGAATAATCCATAGAATAAAAATTGAACTATTCTCATATCATTATGAACTGAAAGGAACTAGTATTTTTACAAGAAATCTCTAGCCAGCCTTCCCGCAAGAGGTTTTTTCTTAACACCAATCATATTAGTGTTAGATATAAATGGTAACTCCAACAATTTCTTTGTTCTCAACGCCTTCTATTTCCAGGAATTAGTCACTTCAACGATCTTTGATGGTTATACGGGTATCCAAAGTACAAACGAGATGGATGTTTGTTGTCCCAACCATTCTTGTTAGTCCCGATACCGATAAGGAAAGGGGGAATTTATAACAAAGTTTTTGTGTTGTTGATTCCTAGGTGTAGTGCTTTTTCCCTTATGCCGTCTATTGGTACTAATGTAGTGTAGGATTGACCCGCAATACAGAACCCATAGGTGTAACCTTTCGCTCAATACTCAAATCAACAATTGAAACATCTGAGGCTGCATCAATCGAGGATACACGATAGAAGGAATTGTTCTATCTCCAAACTTCACCTTCACCGAGCGTAGGTTTATTTCAAGAATTTCGTTCTTTCTATACCGAACCGCGTCTCTTTCTAGTAAGACTGAGGTGAGGGCTAAAAAAAACAAGAAAAAAGAATCAAATCGCACCATCTCTGTAATAGGTAAATGCCTTTTTTTCTCCTGAAGTTGTCGGAATTATTCGTAATAAGATATTGGCTACAATTGAAGAGGTCTTATCAATAAAATTTCCATTTATATGAGATCTAGGCATAATTAGCAACCCATTCTAGAATTCTTTTCATTACCCCTCGGGGAAAATGATCCCACAAACAAAGCAAAGGAATTATACAGTACGAAATAACATAAAAACAGACTAATTTTATTCTAATAAATAGATATTAAATAGATATGGGCTTTCCACTTAAATTGTCCTCTTTTGTTTGGGAAAGATATGAGATATTGGAATCAGATTGATTTCATTCCCATTTTTGTAGTATACCAATGAGCGGAACTATTACTATTTCATCTAAGTTAAATAACCAAGGACTTTTTTTACTACAGATTCTAATAACTCGAGAAGTTTTGATTTGGTTATGATCCAAAGAGAAAAAAGAATGGAATAATCATTCCATGAAAAAATAGAGTAGAGTAACCATACCTTCTGTTTGCATAACGTGTATACACCACGCCATACAATCGAAATATCAAAATCCATGGGACGATTCATAAATTTGGAATAGATCCGCGGGGTAGCTGATGAATGAGAGAAGTTTTTGTTGAGAAATATTAAATGGGAAAGGAATTATTCCTATGGAACTAGTGATCGGTCGTACCTGTACTGCAGTAATATGAATAACTCGCTATTCACTCAGTTTCTGGTCAATAATAAGATTATGTAGGAGAGATGGCCGAGTGGTTCAAGGCGTAGCATTGGAACTGCTATGTAGGCTTTTGTTTACCGAGGGTTCGAATCCCTCTCTTTCCGTTTCTGTTAATTCACCAATGTTATCGACCACAATGTATCAAATCAAATAACAATTGAAACCATTATTCCAGCAATAAGACCCTTATTTGATAGAAATTCTCTATTTCTAATTATTGTGGTTATAAAATAGGAAAGAGCAAAAAATAAAAAAAATCCTACTGTTGATCCATTTGTGATAGGTGAAAAAATGCGTATGGATTAAGGCCCTTAGATCTATTTAGTTCGGCGAAAAGGGGACAAAATTCTATGAACCTTTCTTTCTTAATTTTGTTAGGTTCAAGTCTGACGAGAATAATATTCTACGACTAACAACTCATTTATTTGCAAACCGATCCATTTACTATCTATTATTTGATTTACTAATCCTTTATATTGGAATGAGTCAATAGTCAAATGTTTTGGCAATTCCTCATGGGCGGATGAAGCAATATAATTTTGAATCAGACCTTTTGATCTTTGGTTATCCTTCGCAGTAATAATATCTCGGGGTTTGCAACGATAACTTGGTATATCCACTATACGACCATTAACTAAAATATGTCTATGGTTAACCAATTGCCTGGCTCCGGGGATGGTCGAAGCCATACCCAATCGAAAGAGGATGTTATCCAAACGCATTTCAAGTAGTTGTAGTAAAACCTGACCCGTTGACCCTTTGGCTTTTCCAGCGATATGTACATATATAAGTAATTGTCGCTCTGTCAGACCATAATGAAAACGCAATTTCTGTTTTTCTTCTAAACGAATACGATATTGCGATTTTTTCCCAGAACGCAATTGGTTTTTAAGATCACTTCCGGATCTAGGTCTTTTACTAGTTAGTCCTGGTAAAGCTCCCAGACGGCGTATTTTTTTAAAACGAGGTCCTCGGTAACGAGACATAAAGACTCCTTTTTTTATTTTATTGAAATTTCATTTTACACAAAAAATCTAAATTTAAACTGAACTAAAGGATAAACAAAGCAAAATCGACTGATGAAGTACTACAAAAAAAAATGAATTGTATCAACATCTAGATTTTTTGTATATATATAGGAAGTTGAGGCTCCGTTTGATGATTTGTTCTGTAGAGATCTAATTGCTCTAATCCATTATTATTAATAATTGCAAGTTACCACGACATAATAGATCGCTGATCCAGCATTTTATTTGAAGAAAAGGAGAGATTATCAATCTCGGAAAAATAGATAGAGAAAAAGCCGGCTATCGGAGTCGAACCGATGACCATCGCATTACAAATGCGATGCTCTAACCTCTGAGCTAAGCGGGCTCGCATAAGATAAAAATTGCGTAACAAATAGAAATATTGTATAGGAATTCCGGAAAATGTCGGATCTTAGCTATTAATTTCATATGAACTAAACTAATTAATAGAGTTCTATAGCTAGAAGTTTGAAGTTCTAAGCTAAGTTCCTTTTATAAATAATTAAAATAAAAAAATAATAAATATAAAATATAATAAAGTAATATTAAAAAATTTTTAAAAAATATTTCATCAATCATAATCATAATATATGATCATATCAAATTCAATTGGAAATTATAATTAGAATAAATAGAATTTTTCTTAAAGCTTAACTAAAGCAGTTATAGATAGTAAATTATGTTAATTTCATTATAGTGGATCGGTCCTAAGAAAAGAATAAGATAAGGATAAAGATACAATCTAAATTAGATTGAGACATTATTCTGGTTTCATTTTGAAAAGGAGGAGATAGGACGAAAAAAAAAAAAAAAAGAATGAATATCGAACGTTACAGTATTACAAATCACACTGTAAAAATGAAAGGGAGAGATAAAATAGATATGGGATATATCTATTCATCTTGAATTGAAAATACATCAATGATAGAATTATTTCTGATTGAAATAAACAAGGTTTATCCAATAGAAATGAACTGATATAGGATGGTCAAAAAAAGAAAATAGCAGCCTTTTCGATATAGAAATCATTAGATAATGAATTCAACGGTTTCAAAAAAAGAAATAAATGAAAGAGATGTATGAAATTATAAATGTATCTTGGTCTCAAAGAAAAGGGAAAGGGGGATATGGCGAAATTGGTAGACGCTACGGACTTGATTGGATTGAGCCTTGGTATGGAAACCTGCTAAGTGGTAACTTCCAAATTCAGAGAAACCCTGGAATTAAAAATGGGCAATCCTGAGCCAAATCTTTCTTTTGGGAAAACAAGGGTATAAAACTAGAATAAAAAAGGATAGGTGCAGAGACTCAATGGAAGCCGTTCTAACGAATAGAGTTGACTACGTTGCGTCGGTAGCTGGAATCCCTCTATCGAAATTAGAGAAAGGCCATATATACCTAATACGTACTATACATACTGACATAT